TCTAACTAACCCTAAGCGTGAAAAAAAATCTATTGGAATAAACAAAATAGGTAAAAAACCCCCTCGATGGTCATACAAATTAATCAATGAGTTGGAACAACATTATAAAAAACGACGAAAAGAACAAGGCATGATGCAAGGGCTGGATCACCAGCTTCGAACAAGAAGATTTAAACGTATAGCTTTTTTAACTCGTTCCATACGAAGTTTTAAGAAGTCTCATTTCAAGAATTATAATCTTTATACAAAATTTAATAGAGATTCGGGTTTTATAAGTTATTTAGAAGAACCGGATTTTCGTCGAGCCGTAATAAAAGGATCTATGCGCGTTCAAAGGCGTAAAATGGTTATTTGGGGACCCTCTCAAGGAAATCCCCATTCCCCCCTTTTTTTGGAAAAAATGGAGGATTTTCCTTTTCCTATATCCAACCTAATGAAACTTTTTTTTAATATTAGAGATTGGTTGGGTAAAAAGTCAGAATTCGAAATTTTAGATCAACAATTCCAAATAAAAAAAAATAACCAGGAAGACGCAATGGAATTCTGGGATAACATTCCATATGCACAAAAAACAAGAAGTGTTCTGTTACTAGCTCAATCAATTTTTAGAAGATATATTAAATTACCCTTATTCATAATAGTTAAGAATATTGGCCGTATTTTATTACGGCAATCTCCGGAATGGTATGAGGATTTCCAAGATTGGAATAGAGAAATTTATCTAAAGTGCAGCTATAATGGTCTTCAATTCTCCAAAACGGAATTTCCTAAAAATTGGTTAAGAGAAGGTTTTCAGATCAAAATCCTATATCCTTTTCATTTGAAACCTTGGCACAGATCTAAACTACGACTCTCTGATAGCGATCGAAAGCAACAGGATTATTTTGATTCTTGTTTTTTAACAGTTTTGGGAATGGAAACAGAATATCCTTTTGGGCCTCCTCGAAAAACACCTTCCTTTTTTGAACCTATTTTTAAAGATATAGACTATAAAGTCGAAATCAGAAAATTCAATTTTAGAGTTCGAAGAGTTTTTAAAAAAATAACAAAGAAACAAACAAAAGCTGTTTTATTTGTAAAACAAATAATAAAAGAACTTTTAAAAGGAACAAAAATTCCATTATTTATACCGAGAGAAATATATGAATCAAGTCAAACTCAAACAGAAAATGATTCTATAATCAGTAATAAGATAATTCATGAATCACTTAGTCAAAATCGAGCTACAGGTTGGACAAATTATTTACAGACAAAAGAAGAAATGAAACATAGAATTGATAGAAGAAACACAATCAGAAATCAAATAGAAAAAATGAAAAAAAATAAAAAGAATAATGGAGAATCACCCCCAAAAATTTGGAAACTATTAAAAAGAAAAAATATTGAATTATTAATTCAATTTTGCATTGAAAAAATATACATTGATATCTTTCTATGTATCATTAATATGCGCAGAATCACTCTATACCTTTTTATGGAATCAACAAAAAAAATTGTTGAGAAATACATTGACAATAATAAAAGAAATCAAGATCAAGAAAGGATTAATAAAACAAAACAAAATCAAATTGACTTTATTTCGCCTATGACTATAAAAAAGATATTTGATAATCTTAGAAATAGTAAGCGAAAGTCACATATTTTTTTTTATTTATCTGACTTGTCACAAAAATATGTATTTTTAAAATTATCACAAACCCAAGCAATTAACTTCAATAAGGTAAGATCTATTCTTCAATATAATGGACCATCTTTTTTTCTTAAGAATGAAATAAAGGATTTTTTTGGAAGACAAGGAATATTTGATTCCGAAATAAGACATAATAAACTTCCAAATTATGGAATGAATCCATGGAAAAACTGGTTAAGAGGTCATTATCAATACGATTTATCTCAGATTACATGGTCTAGATTAGTCCCCCAAAAATGGCGAAATGGGATAAATACCTCTCAAAATAATGATTTAAAGAAATGGTATTCCTATGAAAAAGACCCTTTTTTTGATTACAAAAAAAAACAAAATTTGAAAGTCTATTTATTATCAAATAAAGAGGATAATTTTGAAAAAAACTATAGATATGATCTTTTATCATATAAATATATTCATTCTGAAACTAAGAAGAAATCCTGTATTTATAGAACATCATTCGAAAGAAATAAGAAGCAGGAAAATTCCACCAGAAATAAAGAAAACTTTTTTAACATACTCAAGAATATTCCTATGAAGAATTATCTAGGAAAAAGTGATATTATATATATGGAAAAAAATACGGATAGAAAATATTTGGGGTGGAAATTTAATACAAAAATTCAGGTTGAATCTAATAAGGACCAAATAAAGGATCAATTTCATATTTTTTATCTTCCAATTGATTCAAATTGCGAAATCAATTACAAAAGGGTCTTTTTTGATTGGATGGAAATATCTTTTGATTGGATGGGAATGAATGAAAAATTCTTAATTTTAAATCACCTCATATCAAATCCGAAAGTTTTTTTC